ACGTCGATTAACTCTATTTCGCCATTTTTGTGGTACTAATCTAGACCATCTAATCTGAGATAAATCGTATTGATAATGACCCCTTAACCAGTTTTTCCAGTGATTCATTCCAGAATTCCGAAGTTTCTTATGTCTTAATTCGGAATGAGATATTCCTTGTGCTCCAAAATAATCCTTTATTTCATTCTTAAGAAAAAGAGATGTTCCGTGATATTGAAGAACAGATCTTAACTTATACAAGTTAATAACTTGGGTTTGTGATAATTTGTAAAACACATATGCTTGTGACAAGGAGGATAAGTCACAAAAAATCTGTGAATTCTTATTACTATTTCGAATATTAGAAAGTGACTTTATAAAGTGAATTGTATTTTTATTTGTTTTATCAATTCTTTCTTGATTTGCTTCATTATTGTAAATGTATTTATCAATAAGTTTTTTTGTTGATTCAAGAAAAAGCTGTGCATTGATTCTTGGAATATTAATGATACATCGAAGGATATCTATGTATATCCTTTCAATGAAAAATTGTATAAAATAATGCGATTTACGAATTAATCGAGTATTTCTTCTTTTTAATATCTGCCAAATATTTTTTGGGGATTCTAATCTTTTAGCATTATGACTTTTTTTGTTAGGACTAATATTAATCTCTGGAGTTAGAAATTCCTTTGTCTTTTCTTTTGTAATTTTTTCTATTTGATTTCTGATTGTTCTTGTTCTATCAGTCAGATCTTTCATTTTTTTTTCTGTCAGTGAATAATTTGTCCAATCCATAGATCGAATTTGAATAGATGATTCATGAATCATCTGATTACTATTACTGATTATCAAATCCTTTTCTTTTTTAGTTTCACTCGATTCATATACTTCTCTCAATCCAAATAATAGAATTGGATTTTTTTTTGAGAGTTCTTTTATTCTTGTTTTTATAAATAGAATGCTTTTGATAACCCATTCTTTTGTTTCGTTTGCGATCGTTAGAAACACATTTGTTCTTTCTTTTAAAACTCTTAGAACTAGAAAACAATTCTTTTTCAATTTTCTAATTTTTTTTCCAAGTTCTTTAAAAATAGGTTCAAAAAAGGAAGGTAGTTTTCGGGGAGAACCAAAAGGTAGTTCAGCTTCCATTCCCCAAACTGTTAAAAAACAAAAATCATCTTTTTGCCCTTTCTTTTTCATTGGATCTCTATGAGGAGATTGTAGCTTAGATATGTGCCAAGGTTTCAGACAGAAAGGAAATAGGATCTTTATCTGAATACCGTCTGTTAACCAGTTTTTCGGAAATTCTGTTTCTGATAATTGAACACCATTATAGGTGCATTTAACATACATTTCTCTATTCCAATCCTTTAAATCTTCGGACCACTCGGGAAATTGAAATAATAACATACGGCCGATATTTTTAGATATTATCAATGAAGGTAATATAACATATTTTCTAAGAATTGATTGAGTTACTAATACGGAACCCCTTATTACTTGAGCAAATACAATGCTATCCCAGGCTTCCGCTATTTCTATTCGTGTTTTCTCTTCTCTTTTGTCCTCTTCATTTTTGTCCTCCTCTTTTTTATCCCTTTCTTTTGTCTCTTCCTTCGCATAATCCGAAATTGGAAATTCTGTGTTTTTCCCCATCCAATTTCTAAAAATGAGTTTCATCAGTCCGGAAATATCAAAAGAAAAAAAGGGTGGTTTGTCTATTCTGTCCAAAAAAAGGGGGGAATGTATATTTGCTTGAAATAGTTCTAAAATAGTTGTTTTACGTCTTTGAGCGCGCATGGAGCCTTTGATTATGTCTCGACGAAAATCCGATTGTTGCGAATAACGTATTAAAGCCACTTCGTCTGCTTGATCAGGATTATTAGTCTCTTTGGTATTAGTATAAGTATCGGTATTCTGTTGATTATCAGTAAAAATCACTACACGTTTGGCTTTTCTTGAACGAATCTGATGATCCTCCGCCATGTCTTCTTCATTTTCTCTCTCCTGTTGTTCTAAATCGTCGATTAATTTGTATGACCATCGAGGGATTTTTTTACTGATTTCTTTTATTCCAATAAATTTTTTTCTAATTGTTTGATCGTTGGGATCAGTTATAACTGCATCGAATAAAAATTTTAAAAACTTTGCTTGATCTTTTGAATCAATTCTTCCTTGTTCTGGAAATAAAAAAAGCCCTTTCAAATTGAAATTCGATGTTGATTCTCCAGAAAATTCACTAATTAAGTTCAAGAAATGACCAATTTCTGTTGATAATGATTTTCTATCAAACTTATCTATTTTCTGTTCAAATTCTGGATAATCAGTAACAAGAAGGATACTATGGATTTTATTTATCCAAACAGTTTCTATGGAATTTTCTATGGAAGTTTCACTTATGATTGAAGGTGCAAAAAAATTTTTGATTGTTCCACGATAGGGCCCATTCAAGAAAGGATCATATTTTTTAGGCAAGTATTCTTTTTGAGTCTCATCAGTACACAATCTAGTCCTTTTT